ATTTAAAATATCATATCTTTCGTGACATAGAAATAGAAAAAAATATATATATATATATGGAAATAAACTGCGTCCAATAGGATTTGAACCTATACCAAAGGTTTAGAAGACCTCTGTCCTATCCATTAGACAATGGACGCTTTTCACTCCAATTTTCATATTTCTTGTTCGGAAAAATTGTTGAAAGAATTCCAAGAATTTAGTATTCAAGTCAATGATGTATTACATTAATTCGATTCATTCAATTTTTTATTTTAATATTTAAATAAAAAAAAAGATTTCATTTTTAGAATATTAAAGATTATAACGATAAAGTAAAAGCGGGTAGCGGGAATCGAACCCGCATCGTTAGCTTGGAAGGCTAGGGGTTATAGTCGACGTTGATTCATCATTTTTAACGTCTCTAATTCAAAACTGAACGTGAAACTTTGGTTTCATTCAGCTCCTTTATGGAAGATGGATAAATTCCCAGATTCAGACATGAACGAAATAAAAAAATCCGACCCATAACGTCTATGTCAGCTTTTATGTCTAAATCTATTCAGAACAACCCGCTTTCTAGACGATCCCTATAGAAAGGAGGGGGTTTATATTCTAACAATCTTTCTAGTTACTTCGTTCTCTACTTCTATTTGAAAGAATCCTTAGGAAAAGTATTTTGTTTCCACCGAGCTAAAACAATTTATCGATGTCTTTAGTAAACCAAAGACATTGTTTAATAGCTGTTTTGCTTCAATTCCCCCTATAGAAATGAAAAATTGAAGATTTAGTTACGATTAGAAATACACTTTTTATCTTTATCCATGGGTCCTTTACTCATACTCATTCAATTGGAAGTATTGATCCAATAAAAAAAATTATGTTTCGTAATCTCATAATCCAATTTTTCAATTTTAAATTGATTCTTGGATACAAATCACGAGAATGTATATTCTTCCTCGAATTTTTCATTGAGAGGTAAAGGATTCAATCCTTTTAAGAACTAAAGTTTTTGTTCGGAATGAATATTAATCAAACCGAAAGACCCTTTAACTATATAAGGGGTTATAGAACGAATCACACTTTTACCACTAAACTATACCCGCTACAATCCGATTATTGTATATAAATGGACCTTTTGTCGACCCTAATCAAAACTAAAACAAAAGATCAGAAAAGAATCATGAAAACTAGAGCGTTTACCTTTTGTATCAGAGGACCTAATGAGATTAGGAAAAGGGGATTCATTTCACTTTAATAACTAAATAACAAGTGCTTTTTTGCCCGAGGTTTTGTCTCGAACTTAAGCCATAACACAAAAATGGGTTGTGTCAAGAAACGAGAGTTCCCTTTTTCTTATTTAAACCGGAATAAAAGGACTAACTAAGAAAGAAATGGCACTTTGATTCGATACCATTTGATTATATATCATAGAAATTGAAAAAGTTCTTTTTGTTTATCGCAATAACAAGCAATTTTTTTTTCTTTATTCATTTTTTTTTTTTTTCAAATTTAATAAATCTTTTGATTTATGATTTGTTGGAACAAAAGGGCGGGCCCGGCTAAGTACTGACCAGGCCGGGCCGTGGAACTAAAAAGCCCCTTCGGACGAAATCAAGAAATCAAAAAATAAGAGTATATACTATGACGGGCGTTTTCAAGCCTTATTTTTTTTTTTATAATGTAACATAGTATTATCCTTTTTCAATTGAGAGGAGAGATGGCTGAGTGGACTAAAGCGTCGGATTGCTAATCCGTTGTACGAGTTTTTCGTACCGAGGGTTCGAATCCCTCTCTTTCCGTTTTCATTGATGACTTGGCATTTTCTTTCGAATTTATCGCGAGCTCTTTTTTTTTATTATTATTAATAGTTAAAAATTAATAGTTAAAGAAGTGGAATAGATAAAACCTTACTAATAACAGTTTAAAATCAAGCAAAGAAAACCTTATTTTTTATTCTTCACGTCCAGGATTACGTCCTGGATCATTAGACAGGAATCCGAAGATAAAGAGAGAAACAAAGAATATCACTACCGTGTAAACAAATAGTTTGAGAGTAAGCATTACACAATCTCCAAGATTTTTTTAGGAAAAAAGAGAATAGATTCTCCACTTTTATACCACATACCCTACCTTTTTTTATTTTGACACCAAGAAATAAAGTGGGGTGGTCCGGATTTGTCGCGGTTGTACAAGAATTTCAATATTTGAATTGAGAGTGTAAGACGTATCTGATCTTATCAATTCCACGAATTTTTTTCGAATAAATCATGAATTTGTCTGGGACTTTATTAAAAATATCATCGAAAACTTACAGCAGCTTGCCAAACAAAGGCTAAGAGAAAAAAGAACAGGGGTATTACTGGCATAACATCTACAATTGGATTCAAAAAAGCGTAGGCTTCGGGCAATTTGGCGACGAAAAAACTACTGGAATAAAGAGCAGAATTAAGGTAGATACAGATCAAACTTAAAATATTAAGCATAACAAACATTTTGTTTTTGGGGATAATTGTATTTATTTTGATTGAGTTATTAATAAATTTAATTGAGTTTTTTATTATTATATTTTATTATTATAAATAGGGTATTATTGATAGAAGAAAAAAAATGAATAAAAATAAATAAGATAGACCAAAAAACTTTCTTTGATTTGAACTCACCCAATCAAAAATCCTTCTATATCTCAAATCAAAAGAGAATAGAATAAATCATACTTTCGTACAATATCTTAATTGAATTATATGTAATGATCAATAAATTCAGTTTAATTCTATGTCTACATGTATAGTCTACATGTATAAAAATTCTAGTAATCCATTTTATAAATAATAGATATTTAGACTGGAGTTGACGAATAACCCGTACCAATATTAGTGTTTATTAGTGTCGAATAGAAATAAATGGGGCGTGGCCAAGTGGTAAGGCAACGGGTTTTGGTCCCGCTACTCGGAGGTTCGAATCCTTCCGTCCCAGAGCATACCCCGTCTATATATATTATTATATATATATATTATTATATAATGTGATCATTATATTAACATTCTATTAATATAATATATTTATTAATAGAATATATTTCTAATTTTTTTTTGATATATAAAATATATCATAATAAAATATATATAAAAGATTGCCTTTTCGAACAGCCTTCTGTATTAAGAGTAGAATATTGGTATAGAATGTGATTATTCTTTTTTTTTCATAATCCGCGGAATCATATCTTTTTCACAAATTTAATTGAGTTCAAATAACACGCAAACGATTTTACAGTATAAATATGAAAAAATAACAACATAAAATTTCTCCCTTACATCAGTGTTTTTTTATCTATCTTTTTTTAATCACAGATGGTTTAATCCAATATGAATTTCTCTCTCTCTTACTGATGATAAAAAACGAAAGGTCCTTGCTGTAAAACTTTATGTTATGCAAAATGCAAATAATTATATCGGATAGGAGATTTTTCAATCAATTCAATCTTTGTAACGAACTCCTATGAGTTCTTGGTACTTGAAGAAGTGTGAAATTGTTGAGTTTATGCTACCACTATTATGGATACAGATTCAAAATAACTTGTTTCTTCGTATTATATTTATTTATTCGTGTTATATTTAGTTATAATTTAGTTAACTAATTTGATTTTTACAATAATCGAAAAATATTCTAAAATTTAGAATGATATAAAAAAAAAAAAAAAATTATTTTTATAGAATTTCCAATATTAAATTCTATTAATCTCTATCCGAACCAATGATTATTCATGATTCCATAATTGAATCAATTACATATGGGTTCCAAACTGAAGGAATGTTATGGTAAAACTTCGTTTAAAACGATGTGGTAGAAAGCAACGTGCGACTTGAAGGACATGATCCGTTGTGGAGTCTTACATCCACCATTTTTTTATATGCTATATAGGAATGAAAGTGCTCTTGGCTCGACATCATTTGTTCTGTTCCGCTGTAACTCTCTTTTTTTTGGGGGGGGGGGTGTGATATAATATAGTATGGGATGGAGCTCGAGTAGAAAGTATTGATTTATTTTTCAGGGGCAAGAATCTAGGGTTAGTATCAATCAATAAATTGGAACAGCTTCGTAAGTATATTTTCGATACATAAACTTAAAGGGTCCTATTCGAGAAAATTTCCAATTCAAAAGGAAAGTTTGTTGAAATTGGTAAAACTCTTTCGATCAAATCAAAAGGAAAGTGTATTACGCAGGAATCAAACATTCGTATGATTCTTTGACAGAAAGAAATCACAAAAAATGGTATGTTGCTGCCGTTTTGAAAGGATTTAAAGATCACCGAAGTAATGTCTAAACCCAATGATTCAAGGCAAAGATCCTGGAACAAGGAAATACCATTTTCAATTGTCTTAACAACTAGATCAGAAAAGAATCAAAATGGATTCTAAAGAAGACAGACAATTAAAGGGTTAGAGACCGCTCAATAGATGAAATATCTAAAAGGTTTCTCTTTTGAGTTATTTCAGAGTTATCCAACTTGAGTTATGAGGGTGCAAATACGACTAATTTTCTTTTTTGTTGGGTAAGAAAGAATAAGAAAAAAAGTACTAAAATCAATAGTCTAATTAATTTGATGATTTTATGGATATATTTGATATTGTAATTCTATACATAGACATAATTTCGAATTTTCTCGAGCCGTACGAGGGGAAAACTTCTTATACGTTTCTAGGGGGGGTATTCTTCATCTATCCCAATGAGCCATTTATCGAATCGTTGCAATTGATGTTCGATCCCGACGAGAGGGAAGAGATCTTCGGAAAGTGGGTTTTTATGATCCGATAAAGAATCAAATCTATTTAAATGTTCCTGCTATTCTATACTTCCTTGAAAAAGGCGCTCAACCTACAGGAACTGTTCATGATATTTCAAAAAAGGCGGGGGTTTTTACGGAACTTCGCCTTAATCAACAAACAAAATTCAATTGATAAAATAAAATAGATAGAAAAAAAGATCAAGTGAATAAATAAGAAATGACGTAGAAGTAATGGGGTCTAGAGACATAAAAATTTGACATTACCCCCGTTTTCGTTGGAACTCTATGAACAAAAAAAACAAAGGACTAAATCTGCTTATTTTAGTTATTGAATAAACCTCATTTTTTTCTACTTCTCCCCCGTCTTCCTTAATTTAGTCTTCCACCTATATTATATATAGTGCCAATCCAACACAAGTCCTTCGTTTTTTTTATATTTCAATTGAAATAATTTGAATTTGATTAATTTTAATTGATTGAAATCGGAATTGTTAGTTCGATTTAGAATTTGTTTTCTCTTTTGTATACGTATGCTTTTCTCAATATTCATATTGACAACAGTGTATCAAATAAATATAATCCGATCGTGGATAAATGGATCTATTTATCCCTGTTCCATAGATTTTATTTCATTCAAATAATAGGCTCTTATATTTTCTGTCATACAAGAAGTCTTTTTTGATTAAGATTTTAATCAATTAAACTCGATATATACTAATTAATGGATAATATAAGAGAAGAGAGACAAGAGGCGGTCTATAAATATTTGAAAATCTTTGACTTTATCCTTATTTTATCTTTTATTTGAGAATTTTTTGTATTTTCGTCGGATTTGTTCATTTTTATTATGTTCAGTTAGAGTTTTTTTTTTTTTTTTTTAATGGTTTGACTGTGTTGTCCCATTCAATTTCGTTATTTATTGGGATTCTGATTGTATCTACACATTCTAATTTGTTTATTTGGGTTGCTAACTCAACGGTAGAGTACTCGGCTTTTAAGTGCGGCTAGCATCTTTTACACATTTGTATGAAGCAACAGATTCGTCCATACCATCGGTAGAGTTTGTAAGACCACGACTGATCCTGAAAGGAATGAATGGAAAAAGCAGCATGTCGTAGGATAATTCTGAGAATATTTCATTCTTACTGAATAGGTCCAAAATCTTATTTCAATTGTTTAAATTCAATTTTTAAAAAAGCATTTTTGTGGGGGGTCGAATGAATAAATGGGTAGAGCCTTACTAGAGGTTCCAATTCTAGGGAAATAAAAAGTAACGAGCTTCTGTTCTTCATTTTTGAATGATTACCCCATCTAATTAGACGTTAAAAATATATTAGTGCTTAATGCGGGAAAAGCTTTTCCGATGAGTGGATTAGAAATTTCTTATGAGTCCTAACTATTAGCTATTCCCCTTTATGGGGTAGAGATAAATGTGTAGAAGAAGGCAGTATATTGATAAAGAGATTTTTTTTTTTCAAAATCAAAAGAGCGATTGGATTGATAAAATAAAGGGCTTCTAACTATCTTGTTATCCTATAAATGAACATAAATCTATTATATGGAAAGGGAGGGTCTGGAGAGTCCGTTGATGAGTTTGACTTGTTTCCGAGGTATCTAATTTTTTCTTACTATCAATATAAATACCTTGTTTTGACTGTATCGTACTATGTATCATTTGATAACCCAATAAATCACCTATTTCTTTTCTGATTCAAATTGAATTTTAAATGGAAGAATTTCAAGGATATTTAGAATTATATAGATCTCAGCAACATGACTTCCTATACCCACTTATCTTTCGGGAGTATATTTATGCACTTGCTCATGATCGTGGTTTAAATAGATCCGTTTTGTTGGATAATGTAGGTTATGACAAGAAATCTAGTTTACTAATTATAAAACGTTTAATTAGTCGAATGTATCAACAGAATCATTTTATTATTTCCGTTAATGATTCGAATCAAAATAAATTTTTTGGGTACAACAAAAATTTGTATTCTCAAATGATATCGGAGGGATTTGCAGTCATTGTGGAAATTCCGTTTTCCCTACGATTAGTATCTTCCTTAAAGGAGACAGAAACCGTAAAATCTTATAATTTACGATCAATTCATTCAATATTTCCTTTTTTCGAGGACAAATTTCCACATTTAAATTATGCATCAGATGTACTAATACCCTACCCCATTCATCTGGAAATCTTGGTTCAAACCCTTCGCTACTGCGTGAAAGATCCCTCTTCTTTGCATTTATTACGGCTCTTTCTTCACGAGTATTATAATTGGAATACTCTTATTACTCCAAAAAAATCCATTTTTGCAAAAAGTAATCAAAGATTATTCTTGCTCCTATATAATTCTTATGTATGTGAATACGAATCCATTTTACTTTTTCTCCGTAACCAATCTAATCATTTACGATTAACCTCTTCTGGGATTCTTTTTGAGCGAATACGTTTTTATGAAAAAATAAAATATCCTGTCGAAGAAGTCTTTGCTAACGATTTTCCGGCCACCTTATGGTTCTTCAAGGATCCTTTTATACAGTATGTTAGATATCAAGGAAAATCGATTCTGGCATCAAAAGATACTCCTCTTCTGATGAATAAGTGGAAATATTATCTTGTCCATTTTTGGCAATGTCATTTTTATGTATGGTCTCAACCAGGAAGAATCCATATAAACCAATTATCCAAGCATTCCTTTGATTTTTTGGGTTATCTTTCAAGCATACGA